GTGATGTTTGATACTAATCGTTGACTGTGTAGAACTAACCATAAAGACATTGGAGTCTTATATTTTATCTTTGCTATTTGAGCTGGTATAGTTGGTACAGCTTTTAGAATATTAATTCGAATAGAGTTAGCACGTCCTGGGGCATTTTTAGGAGATGATCATCTCTATAATGTAATCGTGACTGCGCATGCCTTTGTTATAATTTTTTTTCTGGTGATACCTATAATAGTGGGTGGTTTTGGGAATTTTTTAGTTCCTTTGATACTTTCTGCTCCTGATATGGCATTCCCTCGAATAAATAACATGAGGTTTTGGCTTTTACCTATGGCAGTTTTGTTACTTTTAAGGTCAGCTTTTGTAGAGAGAGGTGTTGGTACTGGGTGAACAGTCTATCCTCCCCTTTCTTCAAATGTTGCCCATAGAGGCGGCTCTGTTGATTATGGGATTTTTTCTCTTCATCTGGCGGGGGTATCTTCTATTTTGGGGGCTATTAATTTCATTTCTACAACTGTGAATATACGGCCAGAAATTATAGAGTTAAAGCGAGTTAGCTTATTTGTATGGTCAGTTGCTATCACTGCTTTTTTGCTGGTGCTTGCTATGCCTGTGTTGGCGGGGGCTATTACAATATTATTAACAGATCGTAATTTTAATACCTCATTTTTTGATCCGTCGGGCGGTGGGGACCCAATTCTTTTTGTTCATTTGTTTTGATTTTTTGGTCACCCGGAAGTATACATTCTGATTCTTCCTGGGTTTGGTATTATCTCCCATGTTATTATGGGGATATGTGGTAAAAAGCGGGTGTTTGGTGTAATAGGTATGATCTATGCGATAGGGTCTATTGGGTTATTAGGCTTCGTAGTATGGGGTCATCACATATTTACGGTTGGCATAAATATTGATAGGCGAGCTTATTTTAGTGCGGCAACTATGATTATTGCTATCCCCACAGGAATTAAAGTATTTAGTTGAATTGCTACAATCAGCGGAAGGAATGTACAACTAAGGCCAAGAATGTACTGGGCTTTAGGGTTTCTATTTCTTTTTACTTTAGGGGGCTTAACTGGGATTGTTCTTTCTAGTGCTTCTTTAGATGTAATTTTACATGACACATATTATGTCGTAGCACATTTTCATTATGTCTTAAGTATAGGGGCAGTATTTGCTATATTTGCAGGGTTTCATTATTGGTATCCTCTAATGACGGGCTTAGGTATGCACCCTGTTTGAAGGAAGGGGCAATTTTTTTTAATGTTCTTAGGAGTTAATTTAACGTTTTTTCCTCAGCATTTTTTGGGTTTAAGAGGGATGCCGCGGCGGTATTCTGATTATCCTGATGCATATTTCTTTTATAATATAGTTTCTAGATGAGGGTCTTTAGTTTCATTTGTAGCTTTAATTGGGTTTTTATTTATCATGTGGGAAAGGTTGTTAAGGCAGCGGAGACTATCATATGTAGGGGGAGTAAGAACGACATCAGAATGGCGTGGTCAGGTATGGCCGGCAGGATTCCACAATGCTGATGAGAGGTGTTTTGGGCGAGGAAATATAATTAAGTAGTTCGAAGAGAAGGAAGTGTAAAGGGCAGCAACTAGAAGGTGAGGGGATTTTTTTTTATTTTTTTAGAGGCTTTGTGGGTAATAGTGGCGTCGAGAAGGGTATAGGCGACCTGCCTGGTGTTTAAAACACCAGGCAGGTCGCCTATAAGGTTCTAGGGGAATCTTCCCCTGGGAAGGGGGGGGTTTTAGGGGGGGGAATTTCTTATTCTCCCCCCCTAAGGGTAAGAAATCCTCCAAAAATGTAATTTTTGGAGGATTTCTCTGGGGGAAGGAAGGTGTAGATGGGTTTGAAGTGTCATTGTAAGGTTGGTATTCTGTAGAAGTTGTAATTGGTGTGGGGTTAAATTAGTCGTTGGGTGTTAAGTTCAGGTTGAGTAGTTTCCCAAAAGTAGTCTCCTAAAGGGGTGGGAAGGGGTATTAGAATGCTTGTCCGAACGATATGAGGTATTGAGGGCAGTTAATGTTTCAGGATAGGGCTTCTTTGACTATAAAGAATTTAGTTCTTTATCATAATTTGGCTTTATTAGTATTGGTTTTCATTATAAGGATAGTCGGGTATTTTTTAGTTATTTTCGTGTTTAATGGGAATTTGATGCGGGGTTTGAGGTGTCGTAATAGGAGTAGTAACGAATTGTTGGAGAGTTTGTGAACTTTATTCCCCGTGGTTTGGTTATTATTTTTGGCTGGTCCTTCGTTAAAAATTTTGTATTTAATGGAGATGTACAGAAGGGAGTATGGGATAAGGTTAAAGGTAATTGGGCATCAGTGATATTGAAGGTACGATTATGTTTATAGGGCTGATAGGTTTATGAAGGGAAAAGATGGGGAGTTGGAATTTGATTCCTATATGGTACCAACATCAGATTTAGGAGGAAGGAATGAAGTATATCGCCTGCTAGAGGTCGATAGTCGGTTTGTTTTGCCTAGAGGGGAGAATATTCGTGTTTTAGTGGGGTCGGAGGATGTGATGCATTGTTGGACTTTACCTTCACTAGGTCTAAAGGTGGACGCCGTTCCTGGGCGGTTGAATATGTTGACTTTAAAGAGAAATCATGTTGGTGTAGTGTATGGACAGTGTTCTGAGATTTGCGGGGCCAATCATTCTTTTATGCCAATTGTGGGGGAGTTTATTTCTCCTAAGATGTTTGATTGGTGGTGGTTATGTCAGATAAGGTAGGTTCTGCGTTGAAGGTTAGCATAAGTCGAATGCATCTTATTTACGCTAAGGGTATAAAAATTTTTTATCTTCATTTGGCTTAATAGTTTAAATGAATAGGGGCCTTGTAAGTCTAAGGGATAGCAGTATGTTATTTAGGCCTGCTTAACATTTTGGATTTGGTTGGCGGTTGCAAGATGGGTAATAAGAGACGGCTGTGGAGGTGTGTAGTTGTAACCTATATTACGGGAGTATTCTCTCTCTTAACTTACTAGAAATGGGGGTTGTTTTATGTTTATTATTCTTTGGGACTTCTGTGTTTATAGTAATTCGGCAAAAACGCTATTTTCTAATAGTTCTACTGTCAGTAGAAATTATGGTATTATCTTTGTTCTTGGGGTTGATGAGGTATAGGGTTGGGGTTGAGTCCTTAAGAGGGATCCTAATGAGGGTTTTTTTTATTACTTTTAGTGTCTGTGAGGCTAGAATTGGTTTGGGGGTGTTGGTGTCAGTTGTTCGTTTTTTAGGGGGAGATTATAGAAGGGCGGGGTTAAGGTTAAAATTTTAGGGCTTAATATATTCGCATGATGGAGCGAAAGGGTATAGATTATAGTTAAGTGATGGCGCAGTTTTCTCCTATTTATTGGGTGGTGGTTTGTTTGGGTGTGTGGTTTATTTTTATAGTGGTGATAAGAGTTATTTGGTGAAGAGGAAAGCGGCCTTACAGGTTTTAAGATAATGGAGGTTTTGTTGGTTTGTGGGGCGTTAGTTGGCTTGAGGGTTTTAAATCAAGTTACTTTTAGGGTGAGGATCGTTGGGGGTTGCACAGTCCTGTGATTTGTAAGGATGGTAGGGTTAAATAAGAGTCTTTTGCATGTTACTTTTTGTAGCAGTTGGATGATAGAGGATTTGATTACGTCGATTATAGTTTTAATAGTGGTAATAGTAATTTGTTTAAGGTTGATTTGTAGGGATAAGGATTTAAAGTTGTCAGGTTGAGAGGATAGATTCAGCTTATGTTTAACGGTAATTCTTGTTATTTGTGTAGGGGTATTTAGTGTTTCAGGCTTGGTAAGGTTTTATATCTTTTTTGAGGGCTCTTTAATTCCTACTTTGTTATTAGTGTTAGGGTGGGGTTATCAACCAGAGCGGTTGCAGGCTAGATTTTATATAATAATATATACTGTTTGTGCGTCGATGCCTCTTTTAATAATTATTTGTTGAGTTTGGTTGAGTAGAGGGACAGATAGGATGATATGTTTAAGGTATATATTCAATGGGGTAATGGGGGAGGTGGTTTGATTTATGTTAATTTTAGGATTTTTGGTAAAACTTCCTGTTTTCCTAGTTCATTCTTGACTTCCTAAGGCTCATGTGGAAGCACCTGTAAGAGGTTCTATAGTCTTAGCTGGGATTCTTTTGAAGCTAGGGGGGTATGGGATTTGTCGTGTTTTTTGGTGTTTGGGTTTTATGAAGTTTTTTATAAGGGAAGTTGTAATAAGGTTTAGATTTTTGGGAGGGGCCCTTTGTAGGATAATTTGTATAGTTCAAACGGATTTGAAGGCGTTAATTGCATATTCCTCTATTGGACATATGGCAATAGCTTTGGCGGGTTTACTAAGGTTTTATAGGTTAGGATGAGGGGGAGGAGTTTGTATGATGTTTGCGCATGGGTTATGTTCACCAATGATATTTTCTCTTGCTAATTATAGCTATGGAGTGAGTGGGTCTCGAAGAATAAGCTTGTGTAAAGGGCTCTTGAAGGTATTTCCCAGGATTTCTTTAGGTTGGTGCGTTTTTTGTATTTTAAATTTAGGGTTTCCCCCTTCTTTAAATTTTGTGAGGGAATGTTTTTTGGTTTGTAGGATTTTATTGCACTCTATGTATTTTTTTGTGCCTGTAGGCGTATTGTGTTTTATTACAGGGGGATATTGTTTATATTTATATACCAATTTGAATCACGGGAATACTACAATTAGATTGAATGGGATAAGAGTTTTAAGCGGCCGGTTTGCAATGAGAAGTTTGGTTAGAGGAGTAATTTTGCTTTTTGGGGTGGGTTTTAGAGATTATATCTTTGTTTAATCTAATTTAGTTTAATAGGAAAAATATTACGTTGTGGGTGTAAAGAGAGGCAGTGCTTAATTAGAATTTTTTTTCGTGGTGTATTAAACACATCAACTTTTCGCGTTGGAGATGAATAATTATTCCGAGACTTTAGTGGTAATTGTTTGTTTTGAAAACAAGTTAAGGATGTTCGATTCATTCAAAAGTTTACGATGAGATTTGTGTATAGAGGAGTAGTTTACATTATGGCGGTTGTGGTTCTAGGGGTAGTTTTGACTATGTTGAGGTTAGTAATCAGGAAGAAGGTTCAGTTAAATCGGGAGAAGTTAAGGGCGTTCGAGTGTGGTTTTGACCCTTTGAGAAGGTCTCGATTAACTTTTTCATTGCGGTTTTTTCTTTTAGCAGTGGTTTTTTTGATTTTTGATGTGGAGTTGATTCTAATCGCGCCCTACGTGTATAGGGTATATAGAAGAGTGAGTGCCTCTTTCGTGGGGTTAGGGGCCTTATTTATACTAGTTCTCTTGTTAGGGTTAATACATGAACTGAATGAAGGTTCTTTGGAATGGGCAAAAGGGTAGGTACTATGCCAGAATAAGTGGGTTACTTTGATGGAGTAAAATATAGGGTTATGGCCTTTGGTACTTGTTCGGGGGAGTAGTTTAGGAAGAATGTGATTTTGTCAAGATTAAGGTGTTAAGTGTAACCTCTTCTTATATCCCTAGTAGCTAAATAGAAGCGTCAGGCTTTTAACTTGAAGATACAATATTTGTCTAGGGTAAGATCAAGGTGGCAGAATTAAATGCGTCAGACTTAAAATTTGGAGATAAATGGATTTTTTCTTGATAATGTTAAGAGGGTTTGTTTCTTGTTTTATTACAATGGTTTTGGGTTTATTAGGTGTAGCTTTTTTCATTGTGACGGAGCGGAAGGGTTTAGGGATATTACAGTTGCGAAAAGGACCTAATAAGGTTAGTTTTAAGGCTTTAGGGCAGCCTATTTCAGACGGGGTTAAGTTACTTTCTAAAAGGTGGGCAGTTCCGGCGTCTGCCAACAAGATTTTGTTCATTGGTGCCCCGAGCTTGTGTTTTATTTTTGCATATGTTTTATGGTTGATCTTCCCTAGTTTGAATTCTAGGGTGTTTTTTGAGTACGGATTGCTTTTTTTTGTCTGTGTTTCTTGTATCAATGTCTATGGCGTGTTGGTGGTAGGGTGAAGATGTAATTCTCAGTATGGTTTATTGGGAGCAATGCGTGCGGTAGCCCAGAGAATTTCTTATGAGGTAAGCATAAGAACTTTACTATTTTGTCCTCTTATTTTTATGGGGAGATTTAGGCTAAGGGCATTGCGGGAGAGGGGGTTTAGTTATGGTTTAATTATGTTAGAGGTTACTTTAATGTGGTTAATTAGAGTGTTAGCTGAGACCAATCGTGCTCCTTTTGATTTTGTAGAAGGGGAGTCAGAGTTAGTGTCTGGCTATAACGTTGAGTTTGGGGGAGCCGGATTTGCTCTTATTGCTTTAGCTGAGTATTCTAATATCGTTTTTATAAGGCTTTTGAGGGGGGTTATTTTTTTTAGGGGAGTGTTGGATTTATATGTCGTAGGAGATTTGGTCTTAGGTGTATTAGTATTTATGATTTCTTTTACCATTATTTGAGTGCGCGGTTCTTTTCCTCGTTTTCGGTATGATAAATTAATGATGGTGTGTTGAGGTGTGTTCTTACCTTTATCACTTGTCTGTTTGGTTGTCTGTATGGGGGCGGGCTTGTAGAATTAAGTTAGCAGAAAATAATGTGTCTGATTTAGGATCAGAAGGTGTAGTATATTACATTTAATAAGTTGTAGGGTGAGGCAGTATTGTTGTTTAAGTAAATTTTAGCTTAAGCATAGAGCATCTGATTGTTAATTAGAGGGTATAAATAAATATATAAATTTAGAATGGGGTTGAAATTTTGTGTTACTTACAAAGCTTGTATATCTTTGTTTTTATTAAGAGTGATAATCATGTTTATAGGCAGTTATTTTGTATACAATTGTAGAGAGTTAATTTTGGATCTTGAGTTATGCTGTTTTAGTAATTTTTTAGTGAGGATTCTGGTATATTTTGATTGAGCTAGGATTTTGTTTTCTTTTGTAGTAATTTTAATCTCTGGGTGTGTAATGATATTTAGATTTTTTTATATGAGGGAGGAAATATATTTAAATCGGTTTGTATGGTTGGTTATATTGTTTGTTCTTTCTATAAATTTATTGATTTTCATACCTAATTTATTAAGTCTAATGGTGGGATGGGATGGTCTGGGTATTGTGTCATTTTTATTGGTGATCTATTATCAGAATAAGGAATCTTTGGGGGCGGGGATGATTACTGTTCTAATGAATCGTATCGGAGATGTTTTGTTTATCATAAGAATTGGTTTGCTGAGGGTTGAGGGTAGTTGAAATTTCAGCGATTTAGCCGAGGTTGGGATTCCTATTTTTTTGATTGGATTTATCATTGTGGGCAGGATGACTAAGAGGGCGCAAATTCCTTTTTCGGCATGGTTGCCGGCTGCCATAGCTGCTCCTACGCCTGTGTCTGCCTTGGTGCATTCTTCTACCCTAGTAACAGCCGGCGTATATGTGTTAATTCGATTTTCTAGAAGGATTAGTCAGGGCTGGTGTTTTTTTTTACTCTCGGTTTCCTGTATAACATTACTTTTAGCTGGGTTGAGTGCCAGGTTTGAGTATGACTTAAAAAAAGTAATCGCTTTATCAACTTTAAGTCAACTTGGGGTGATAATGTTGATTTTATCTGTGCAGGCTAGGAGGGTTTGCGTTTTCCACTTAACTACCCACGCTTTGTTTAAGGCATTGATGTTTTTATGTGCTGGAGCTGTTATTCATTTTTCTGGGGGGATTCAGGATTCCCGTTTTTTTAGCGGGTTGTGGTTTAAGCTCCCGGTAGTAAATTCGTGGTTGGTTGTGTCTTGCCTGTCTTTAATAGGGGTTCCGTTTATAGCAGGGTTTTATTCTAAGGACTTGGTTCTAGAAAAATGTATGATGAGGGGTTTTAGTTTATTTGGGTTATTTATAATTCTCTTTCCTACAATACTTACTGCATTCTATGCTTGTCGTTTTCTTTGATCAATAATAATAGAGGAAGGAAGGAGTTCATTTTGTTCTTTTTATAGGAGGTGAAGGTTAAATATTTCGATGAGGATTTTGGGTTTAGGCGCTATTATTAGAGGATGAGGGATGGAAATAATAGTAGGAAAATTTAGGGAGTTTATTTTTCTTAGGGGGCCTTTGAAAATGAGGACTTTAGCTTCTGTTTTTATTGGGGTAGTGTTAAGGATTAGTGTTTTTGTGAGAAGAAAAACGGTAATGTGTTTTTATGGCTATAAAAAGTTGTTCCCGATGTTTTTAGAGCACATGGGGAGAAAGATATGATTTTTGCCATATACGAGGGGCTATATGCCTGCAAAATTGGCTTTGGGGAGATGTAGGAGTAGACTTTTGACGTTGGATTTAGGGTGGGTAGAATCTTTTGGAGGAGGAAAAATGCTAAGGAGAGTAAGGAGGTCTAGCATGAAAGTTAATTACTTTATGCAGAGACGGTTTATAGGGTTTTATTTGCTATGTGGAATTTTAGTAGTGGGTAGATTTTTTGTATTTATGTAATGGTCGAGGTTTGTGTTAGGGTGTTAAGTTTGTTTATTATTCTAGGAGCTATGAGTAGGAGGCATCCTTTGGTTTTAGGTGGGATGCTACTTTTACTTTCTCTTTTGTCTGTATTATATATAGTAATAAAGATTAGCTCTCTGGTTGGTTTATTCCTTTTTTTGGTTTTTATTGGGGGTTTATTGGTCTTATTTAGTTATGTTGTTTCTTTGTCTTCTAACCCTTTTATTTCAGGGAGGGTGAGTGAGCTAGAATACCTTTTACTTGGAATGTTGTTATTAAGGGTGTTGGGGTTCTTTGTGTTGAGTTTATGCTTGTATTCTGTAGGAGTTGGAAGGATAGTTGGGATCCTAGTAGGAGGTTTTCAATGGTTGAAATTAGTTGTAATAAGAAAGTTGTGGTTAAAAATAATTATTTTTCTTAGACTACTGCTTTTTCTGTCAATAGTAGTAGTAGTAAATGTTTGCTCGTCTTTTAAAGGGGCATTGATTAAATCTGCAGGACCTTTGCCTTCTGTAGTATAGTTAAGATAGATAGCATAAGATAATGTAGATGATTTCGGCTCATCAGATGAAATAGTTTCTTTATCTTAGGTGGTTTATTCGTTCCGTCACTCTAATGCAATAATAAAAGGCGTGTCTTCTATCGTGTACGATCTTCCTGCGCCCGTGAATATTTCTGCTATGTGAAATTTTGGGTCTTTGTTAGGAGCGTGCTTGTTATTTCAAATCGTAAGGGGGTTTTTTTTAGTAATACATTATACGCCTAGGGTGGAATTGGCATTTTATTCAGTGGGGCATATTATTCGAGATGTTAATAGAGGGTGAGTGATTCGTAATTGCCATGTTAATGGGGCTTCGTTGTTTTTTAGTTGTATATACATTCATATTGGTCGTGGAATGTATTATCAGTCGTTCACGTTTAAGCATACTTGGTGGGTTGGTACTACTATTTTTTTATTGAGAATAATAGCTGCTTTTTTAGGCTATGTGCTTCCTTGGGGGCAGATATCGTTCTGAGGGGCAACTGTTATTACCAGGCTACTTAGAGCTGTTCCATATTTTGGGCCTGACATCGTAGCTTGGATTTGAGGAGGGTTTGCGGTAAGGGACGCAACGTTGAAGCGGTTTTTTGTACTACATTATTTAATTCCTTTTGTTGTGAGGGGTTTAGCGGTAGTTCATCTTATTTTTCTTCATCAGACAGGGTCAAACAATCCTTTGGGAGTCATAAGTCATGCAGATAAAGTCCCTTTTCATAATTATTTTACTATTAAAGATTTGATTGGTGTGTTTATTGTTTGGGGGGTTATTTTTTTCTTATCTGTTTTATTTCCTATATGGCTGATGGACCCAGAGAATTTTAACCCCGCCGACCCCATGAATACACCTCTCCACATTCAACCAGAGTGGTATTTCTTATTTGCTTACACGATCTTGCGGAGTATTGATAGGAAGTTTGGGGGGGTTGTTGCCTTAGGGGCGTCTGTTCTTATTTTATATGTCTTACCTTTTTACCCTAAGAATTGTTTTCGGGGTAATGGATTCTACCCAGTGTCACAGTATTTTTTTTGATACTTTGTAGGTGTGTTTATGATTTTAACTTTTTTGGGGGCTTGTCCTGCTGATTGGCCGTATCACAGGATAAGAATTGTGGCAAGAATTTCTTATTTTGGGTTCTATGTCGTTAATCCTTTAATAATAGAAGTGTGAGATTGATTATTAGGGGTGTCAGAAAAGGTAAATAATTAAAGTTGGATTAGAGTTGTAAGTTAAGGTAAACTATAAGACTTCAAATCTTAAAATAGGATTAAATTCTTTAATTCTGATTTAGTAATTTATTAAGTTATATTTTATTATTATAAAAAAATTATTTTATGTGTAGTATATAGGATAGAAATTAAATTAAAGCAACCTAGAGGGAGGAGGAAATAAAAAATTAGAAGGCTTAGACAGTTTTACTTTTTGTATCATGGTTTATAGAGTGTAAAAAATTAGTTTTATTCCTGAAAACCTTAGATCTATCTGGTTCAAAATTTTGACGTTGAAAATTCAAGGATAAGGGGCAGATAGAGGTGAAATGTTAAACGATAAGGTTGATAGCTGGTTAGTAGAGAAATATATATACGTATAAGTTTTTTACTGCTTACTTTTAAGTAAGGTTGAGGGTGAGTTTGAGAAACTAAAGATTTTTGAGGTTTAGCTCAATTAGAAAAATTAGCTGTATATATTTAGTTAAAAAGTAGGAATTAAATTTTCCAGCTTTTATATATTTTTACAAATTATTACTAAACATATATTTTAATGAATATCTACTTGTGAGACTTAATGAATATCTCTAAATTAGTATAAAATTAGTATTAGAGGAGAAAATTTGTGTTATAATAGTATTTATATAGTAAGAATTTATTGAGGTGATATATAGATAAGGAACTCGGCAAAACTACTTTTCGCTTGTTTAACAAAAACATCGCCCCTTGGTTTTATATGAGGGGTTGGGCCTGCCCGGTGAGAATTTTAAACGGCCGCAGTTAGAAGCTGTGCTAAGGTAGCGTAATAAATTGTCTTTTAATTGAAGAAAGGAATGAAAGGTTTGACGTAATGGTGACTGTCTCATCTATAAATTAAGAAGTTTTCGTTTAAGTGAAAAGTCTTAAATAATTTTAGAAGACGAGAAGACCCTGTCGAGCTTATATATTTTTATTAAGAAAGTAATAAAGTAAAGTTTAGTTGGGGCAACTAGGAAGCAGAAAAGACTTTCTACAAAAGTATGAAGATCCAGTATTATTGAAAATAGAAGAAGCTACCGCAGGGATAACAGCGTTATTTCTTCTGAGAGATCTAATTGAAGAAGAAGATTGCGACCTCGATGTTGGATTAGGATTTCTTGTTGGCGTAGAGGCTAGTTGAGTAGGACTGTTCGTCCTTTAAAATTCTACATGATCTGAGTTCAGACCGGTGTAAACTAGGTCGGTTTCTATCTCTAATTTTTAGTTATCTTTGTACGAAAGGACCAGGTTTCATAATTTTTAATTAAGTTAAAATAAAAGTTACTAGATTTATGATAAGGGATTTGTTTTCTACTTTTGATTTTGGGTTTGGGGTAAGGAATATGGGGTTTAGAATTCTTTTGTGGTTAACAGTAGTGAGTTTTTTACTTTTTACTATAAATTCAGCAGTATTTTTTTATAGGGGTTCTCGATTAGGGGGCTTTAAGAAAATAGTTGGTTCTTTTGTCGTAGATTCTTTGCAGATTTATCAGATTAGGAGATATGGAGGGGGAAGAATCTTTTTTATAGGGGTAATAGTAATTTTATGATTCTTTAATATTATTGGTATAGGCCCTTACGTTTTTCTTATTTCATCCCATTTTGCTTTTGCGTTTAGCTTTTCTGTTGTGGTTTGAGTTAGAATGATTATTTTCAGGATGAGGTCTAGTATTCATTCTCTGATAAGGTCTTTTGTATTTTCCGGTCTTCCGTCAGGGGCTGCGATGGGATTGGTGTGAATTGAAGTCGTAAGTAATGTGGTTCGAGCGTTAACTTTAGGGTTGCGGTTGTGTTTAAATTTGGTTAGGGGGCAGGTTTTTGCAGGATTGTTAGGGGGTTTTGGGAGAATTGTTTGTACTTCTAGAGTAGGACTATCTAGTTTATTATGTTCTCTTGTATTGATAGGGTTAATGATAATAGAATTTTTTATTGGGTCATTACAAGCAATTCTATTTATTTATTTAATTACAATGTATGTTGAGGAGTTGAGCCATAGTTAAATAGTTATAGAGAGTAAACTAAGTAAAGTTATTAGGTTCATACCCTAGCTATGGATATATTCCCTCTTTAAAATTTATTTGGCTCTAGTAAGAAGCTAGCGATTCCTATAATTAACACATAATATTATAAGAGTTGTGAGAGTTTGGGGTTGTTTTGTTTTAGAGTTTAAAATTTTAAAAACTTTTCATATCTAAGTACTATAAAATTATTAAAAAAGTAAATTTAATTTCTCAACTTTAGTGAGGCGGTTTAAACAATTGTAGTAATACAGATTTAATAAAGGGAAGAGGAGAAGGAAATAAAGTGCCAGCACCTGCGGTTAAACTTTTTCTTTAAGTTAGTTTATTTGTGAAGGGAGTGATGGTAAAATTAAAGGTGTTATTACTTATTATTTCGGTGTAATGAGAAAAAGTATCTAATTTTTGTCCTTTGAAGCCTTATTCTTACAAGTCTGTTAGATAGACCAGGATTAGAGACCCTGTTATTTATGATATAATAAAAATTACGGGGACTATGAGCTTGGATTGCTTAAAACTCAAAGAGCTTGGCGGTGCTTCATCTCTTATTAGGGGAATCTGGCGGTTAAACCGATAATCCTCGTAACATCTTACCCTTAATTTTCCTTACATACCGCCGTTGTCAGCTAGCCTTAAAGAGAGTAGTAGCACGCGTAAATAAACCTAAATTAGGTTTAGTAAATTCAGGTAGACGTGTAGGTGTGATATAAGGGTCTTTGCTGGATTACAATTGTAAAACAATACGAATGCTTAGGTGAAATCTTAGGTTGAAGGTGTACTTAAAAGTAAAATATTATAATTGAGGATATTTGAATTGTGTAACTGAGGCGTGTACAAATTGCCCGGCACCCCCGTATGACATCAAATTGGGGTAAGTCGTAACATAGTAACGCTACCATAAGGTGGTGTTTAATAGTGAATCGTACTGGGTATCATTTAGTAGATATAAGTCCTTGGCCCTTAACTGCTAGGTGTGGTGGGTTAAGAATAGCTGGGTCTTTAATCAGTTGAATGCATGGTGGTAGGTATTCAATGTGGATGTTTTTAGTGTCATTTAGTTTGTTAGGGTTAACTATAGTAGCTTGATGGGGGGATGTGATTAAGGAAGGTACATTTTTGGGATGTCATACCTCACTTGTCGTGCGAGGGTTACGTTTAGGGATGGCTTTATTTATTCTGTCGGAAGTTTTCTTTTTTGTCTCATTTTTTTGGTCCTTTTTTCATTTTAGGTTAGGATCTTTGGCTGAGGGCGGGTGTTGACCTCCAGTAGGGGTTTTGCCCATTAATGCTTTTGGGGTGCCGTTGTTAAATACTGCCGTGTTGTTATCTTCAGGGGTGAGTGTGACGTGAAGTCATTATGCGATTCGGTTTTTTAAAAAGCGCAGTGCTTTATGGGGCTTGGTGGTTACAGTAGTTCTTGGTGGGTATTTTTCAGTTCTTCAGTTGGAAGAGTATATAGGCGCATCTTTTTCTATTTCGGATGGGGTGTATGGCTCTGTATTTTTTGTGATGACAGGATTTCATGGGTTGCATGTTTTAATTGGCACTCTATTTTTACTAGTTGGGTTAGTTCGGACTTACATGAATCATTTTGCGGAGGCCCATAATCATTTCGGGTTGGAGGCGGCTATTTGATATTGACATTTTGTCGACGTAGTTTGGATTTTTTTGTTTATCTTTGTTTATTGATGGGGCTCTTAGTTTGGAGAAAAGTAGGTCACAGAAGAGCTTCTAACTTTGTCTGGGGGCAGTTCGATTCTGTCTTTTTCTTTATGGTTGCGATAATAGTGGTTAAGCCTTCCTTTATAGTATTTGCTAGGATAGTGTTGGGGGGTGTTATTATAGCTATTACAAGTTCTGGTGTTTTAGGGGTTTGGGTAGGCTTGGAGCTTAATTTTTTTGGGTTTATTCCTTTATTACTTGGGAAAAATATAGTAGAAGGGGAATGTTGTTTAAAATATTTTGTTATTCAGGTTTTAGGGTCTGGAATTTTTTTTCTTGGTGTTTTAATGGTGGTTAGAAAGATAATATTTAGACTTGCTTTAAGATTTTGGGGGGGAATCCTTTTAGTGTGTAGAGGGTTGTTTCTAAAATTAGGACTCTTTCCTTTCCACTTTTGGTTTCCTAGTGTAGTCAGCTTTTCTTCTTGGTCCAATTTATTTTTACTAAGGACATTTCAGAAATTAGCCCCATTTTGAGTTATTAGGGGTTTAAGTATAAGAATTGAATTTGTCGGTTTTATAGGCATGTTAATTTGTGTCACTTCATTAGTAGGGGCCATCGGAGGTTTAGGGCAAGTTTATTTCCGTCCTCTTTTTGCTTATTCGTCATTAGTTCATAGGGGTTGAATGGGTTTGTTATGTTTAAGGGGCTCCGTAAGCTTTTTACTATACATGGCACTATATATTGTGATTTTAGGAGGGTTTGTCTCTTCTTTATGGTTAAGTCACCTGTCCTATGTGGGTGGTTTAACCATAAAAAATAGTAAGGGGGGTAATGTCGTGTTTTGGGTTAGGGCATTTTTTCTATCCTTAGCAGGTCTTCCTCCTTTATTAGGGTCAGTTTTAAAATTGTATGGCGTTTTGGTGCTGAATAATAACTTTTTGTTAGTCCTGAGAGTTTTAATTTTTAGGTCAGTAGTTAGGTTGTTCTATTACCTTAATATGTTTTTTAGGCTATCAGTTAGGGGGGTGGAAAAGTTGGACTGAAGAATGGGTAGCGGTAAAGAAATGGGATTTCTTATTTTTCGGAATTTCTTTGTTATGCTTAACGTAGTAAGGGGTATCTTGTGCTTACTATTTTTGGGGTTATTTACTTAGTAGTTGTCAGGGAAGTAGAAAGGTGTATGGCACGAGGGATTTTGGATTTCTAGGAGATATTTCAAATTATCTTTTACTAACTATTGAACTTTAATAGCTTATAAAGAGCGTGGTGTTGAAGCCATCAAGGAAGGGGCTCCCTTTAAAGTGAGGAACTTTATTCTGAGCTAATAGTCTATATAAGACGTTGATTTGCAAAATTAAAGAAGGGAGTCTCTCTCTTAGTTTTGAGGCGAAGGTGTAATTTAGTTCAGAAGGTAGTTAAATAATATAATAGGGGCTTTGGGAGCACCAGTTCTTCGTCTTGAAGTATTCTGAATTAATTAATGTGTTAGTAGTTTATTAGAATAATTGCCTTCCAAGCAATAGGTTTAGGTTTTTACTTAATTAACATATTGGATTAACAGAGAAGTAAAATATTTTAAAAAAAAAATTAAGTTTGCACCTTAAAATTAGAGACTATTCTCTTTTTACTGAGTTTTTAGTTTAGGTGTTTGTTGAGCACTATAAAGTTATTTTTCGCTTAAAGAACTT